AAACGTGTAGTGGTTTTTACTGATAAAGAGCCCCATAACGAGATTTATACAAATCTCAAAGATCTCAAAGATAATCAAAATTCTGATCAAAACGATGAAATGGCTTTGATCCGTTATTCACAACAATCTGATTTTCGTCGAGAGATAATTAAAGGATCCATGCGTTCCCAAAGGCGTAAAACTGTTATTTGGGAATTTTTTCAAGCAAAAGTACATTCTCCCCTTTTTTTTGATAGAATAGATAAACTTTTTGATTTTTCGTTTGATATATGGGGGCTAAAAAAAAAAATTCTTAGCAATTTCATGTGGAAAAATAAAAATAAAAAAAAATTTGATAAAAAAGACGAAGAACAATCAAAAATAGAAGAAAAAAGGCGGATAGAAATTGCCGAAACTTGGGATAGCTTCCTATTTGCTCAAATAATAAGAGGTTCTCTCTTAGTAACTCAATCTATTCTTAGAAAATATATTATATTACCTTTATTGATAATAATTAAAAATAGCGTCCGTATGTTATTATTTCAATTTCCCGAGTGGTCTGAGGATTTAAAGGATTGGAAACGTGAAATGCATGTTAAATGCACTTATAATGGGGTTCAACTATCCGAAACAGAATTTCCAAAAAACTGGTTAACGGATGGTATTCAGATAAAAATCCTATTTCCTTTTTATCTTAAACCTTGGCATAAATCTAAATTTCAATCATCTCAGAAGGCTCGATTAAAAAAAACAAGAGACAAAGGAGAAAAAAATGATTTTTGTTTTTTAACAGTTTGGGGAATGGAAACCGAACTACCATTTGGTTCTGCCCAAAAAAAGCCTTCTTTTTTTGAACCTATTTCTAAAGAATTAACAAAAAGAATCAACAAATTCAAAACTAAGTCTTTTCTGGTTTTAAGGATTTTCAAAGAAAGAGCAACAATTTTCATAAAAGTCACAAAAGAAATTAAAAACTGGATTCTCAAAAACTTTCTTTTTATAAAAGGAAAAATAAAAGACCTTTCAAAACGAAATAGAATTCCATTATTTGGCCCGAGAGAAATATATGAATTAAATGAAACTAAAAAAGATTCAATAATGAGTAATCAGATGATTCATGAACTATCTGTTAAAAAAAAATCAATGGAGTGGACAAATTCTTCACTCAGCGAAAACAAAATCCAAAATGTGATTGATAGAATAAAGACAATAAGAAATCAAATAGAAGAAATTTCAAAAGAAAAACAAAACCTAACTAATAGTTGTAACAAACTGCATTATGATTCTAAAAAAATTGAGCCATCAAAAAAAATTTGGCAGACATTCAAAAGAAAAAATATCCGATTAATTCGTAAATCTCTTTTTTTTTTTAAATTTTGTATTGAACAACTGTCTATAGCCATTTTTTTAGGTATCATTAATATTCCAAGAATTACTACACAACTTTTTTTTGAATCAACAAAAACATTTCTTGATAAATATATTTACAAGGCTGAAGAAAAAGGAGAAAAAATTAATAAAAAAAAAAATACCATTTATTTTATTTCGACTATAAAAAATTTAATATCCAATAAAAAAAAAATTAGTTATGACCTATGCTCTTTATCACAAGCATATGTATTTTACAAATTATCACAAATTCAAGTTAGTAACTTTTCTAAATTAAAGGCTGTTCTTGAATATAACATATGCATAACATCCTTTTTTGTTAAGAATCAAATAAAGGATTTTTTTCAAGAACAAGGAATCTTTCATTATGACTTGAAAGATAAAACCTTTTTGAATTCCGAAGTAAATCAATGGAAAAACTGGTTACGAAGTAATTATCAATACAATTTACCTCAAATTGCATGGGCTAGATTAGTAACCAAAAAATGGAAAAAGAAAATAAACCAAGATTCTCTAGTTCTAAATCCAAGTTTAACCAAAGAGGATTCATATGAAAACAAGAAATTTGATAATTACAAAAAACAAAGTGTTTTTGAGGTCGACTCGTTATTAAATCCAAAACATAATTTAAAAAAAAATTCTATATATAATCTTTTTTGCTACAAATCCATTCATTCTACAGAAAAAACTTTTGACACGTCTATAGGCATTGCTCTCGATAATTGTTTAGTCTCTTGTTTTCTAGAAAAATATAATATTCGGGGTATAGGGGAAATTCGGCATAGAAAATATTTGGATTGGAGAATTCTAAACTTTTGGTTTACAAAAAAAGTAAATATTGAGCCTTGGGTTGATACCAAGAGTAAAAAAAAATATATTAATACTAAAGTTCAGAATTATCAAAGAATTGATAAAATAACTAAGACGGGTCTTGCCAATCAAAAAAGAAACTTTTTTGATTGGATGGGAATGAATGAAGAAATACTAAATCGTCGTATAACAAATTTTGAATTTTTTTTCTTTCCAGAATTTTTCTTATTTTCTAGTACATATAAAATGAAACCGTGGGTCATACCAATCAAATTACTTCTTTTAAATTTTAATGAAAACATAAATGTTAATAAAAAGATCACTCGAAAGAAAAAAGGTTTTATACCATCAAATGAAAAAAAATCGCTTCGATTTTATAATCTAAATAAAGAAGAAAAAGAATCGGCCAGTCAAGTAGAGCTTGAATCAGATAAAGAAAAAAAAAAAAATCCTGAATCAGCTCTATTAAATCAAGAAAAAAATATTGAAGAAAATTATGCAGAATCGACGATAAAAAAACGTAAAAATAAAAAACAATACAAAAGCAATACAGAAGCGGAACTTGATTTATTTCTCACAAGATATTCGCGTTTTCAATTGCGATGGAATTGTTTTTTTAATCAAAAAATTCTCAATAATGTAAAAGTATACTGTCTCTTGGTTAGACTAAAAAATCCAAACGAAATAGCGATATCTTCTATTGAAAGAGGAGAGATGAGCCTAGACATTCTAATGATTGAGAAGAATTTTACTTTTGCAAAATTAATGAAAAAAGGAATATTGATTATTGAACCTGTCCGTTTGTCTGTACAAAATGATGGACAACTTATTATATATAGAACCATAGGTATTTCGTTGGTTAATAAAAATAAACAAAAAATAAGTAAAAGATACAAAAAAAAAAGCTATATTGCTAAAAAAAAAATTGAAAAATCCATTACAAAATATCAAAACAAAACTGTAAATAGAAAAAAAAATAATTATGATTTCTTTGTCCCTGAAAATATTCTATCCCCTAAACGACGGAGAAAATTTCGAATTCTAATTTGTTTCAACTTAAAAAAAAAAAATGCGAGGGATAGAAATTCAAGATTTGATAAGAATATTCAAAACTTGACCACAGTTTTGGATAAAAAGAAAGATCTTGCTAAGGATAAAAAAAACCTAATGAAATTCAAATCCTTTCTTTGGCCCAATTTTAGATTAGAAGATTTAGCTTGTATGAATCGCTATTGGTTTAATACTACTAACGGAAATCATTTCAGTATGATAAGAATACACATGTATACACGATTTCCACTTCATTAATGATAGATCCTTTTTACTATATATAATATATTAAGTTACGGTATATGAAAACAACTGTATGAAATATGAGGGATTGTTTTAAATTCAATCTTTATACATGATACTAATTTAATCAATGACATAGATACCAATCCGAGCGGAGCCATAAATAAATTAACAGAATCCTCCTTTTTTAGATCTAAATGTAAATTTTTTTTATAAAATGAAGAATTAAGAAGTTGATAATTAAATTCAGATCCTCGTACAAAAAAACTACCATTATTATTACTGATCAGTAAAATTCATATCTTTCAATTCATATTAAAAAGGGAAGGATTTCTTTTTATGATAAAAAATGCATTCATTTCATTTCAAGAACAAAAAGAGGAAAGCAGGGGATCTGTTGAATTTCAAGTATTCAGTTTTACTAATAAGATACGAAGACTTACTTCACATTTGGAATTGCACAGAAAAGATTATTTATCTCAGAGGGGTCTACGAAAAATTCTGGGAAAACGTCAACGACTGCTGGCTTATTTGTCAAAAAAAAATAGAGTACGTTATAAAGAATTAATTAATCAGTTGAATATTCGGGAATTAAAAACTCGTTAAATTCAAAAATTGTGAATTAGTGAATTTTTTAGATCTTGAATTTTTTGATAAACTGCTTTTTCAGCAATCTAATTCATGCCAGAACGAATCAAGGAAAAACTTATGAAGAGACCAGTTACAGGAAAAGATCTTATGATAGTCAATATGGGACCTCACCACCCATCCATGCATGGGGTTCTTCGCTTAATTGTTACTCTAGATGGTGAGGATGTTGTTGACTGTGAACCCATATTGGGTTATTTACACAGAGGAATGGAAAAAATTGCAGAAAACCGAGCAATTATACAATATTTACCTTATGTAACGCGATGGGATTATTTAGCTACTATGTTTACAGAAGCAATAACAGTAAATGGACCAGAACAATTGGGAAATATTCAAGTTCCTAAAAGGGCCAGCTATATCAGAGTAATTATGCTAGAATTGAGTCGTATAGCTTCTCATCTGTTATGGCTCGGTCCTTTTATGGCAGATATTGGTGCACAGACTCCTTTTTTCTATATTTTCAGAGAACGAGAATTTGTATATGATCTATTCGAAGCTGCCACCGGTATGAGAATGATGCATAATTTTTTTCGTATTGGAGGAATAGCGGCTGATTTACCTTATGGTTGGATAGATAAATGCTTGGATTTTTGTGATTATTTTTTAACAGAAGTTGTTGAATATCAAAAACTGATTACACGAAATCCTATTTTTTTAGAACGGGTTGAAGGAGTTGGGATTATTGGTGGGGAAGAAGCAATAAATTGGGGTTTATCCGGACCAATGCTACGCGCATCCGGAATACCATGGGATCTTCGTAAAGTTGATCGTTATGAGTCTTACGATGAATTTGAATGGGAAATTCAGTGGCAAAAACAAGGAGATTCATTAGCTCGGTATTTAGTACGACTTAGCGAAATGACAGAATCCATAAAAATTATTCAACAGGCTCTGGAAGGACTTCCGGGGGGTCCCTATGAGAATTTAGAAAGCAGAGGCTTTGATAGAAAAAGGAATCCAGAATGGAATGATTTTGAATATCGATTCATTAGTAAAAAACCTTCTCCTACTTTTGAATTATCGAAACAAGAACTTTATGTAAGAGTTGAAGCTCCAAAAGGGGAATTAGGAATTTTTCTCATAGGAGATCAAAGTGGTTTTCCTTGGAGATGGAAAATCCGACCGCCGGGTTTTATTAATTTGCAAATTCTTCCTGAACTAGTTAAAAGAATGAAATTGGCTGATATTATGACGATACTCGGTAGCATAGATATAATTATGGGAGAAGTTGATCGTTAAAATGATAATTTATGCAACAGCAGTCCAAACTATAAATTCTTTTGTTAGATTGGAATCTTTAAAAGAGGTCTATGGACTCATATGGATATTTGTCCCTATATTTTCTCTTGTATTGGGAATCATAACAGGTGTACTAGTAATTGTGTGGTTAGAAAGAGAAATATCTGCAGGGATACAACAACGTATTGGACCTGAATACGCCGGCCCGTTGGGAATTCTTCAAGCTCTAGCCGACGGGACAAAACTACTTTTCAAAGAAAATCTTCGTCCATCTCGAGGAAATACTCCTTTATTTAGTATTGGACCATCTATAGCAGTTATCTCAATTTTACTAAGTTATTCAGTAATTCCCTTTAGTAATCACCTTGTTTTAGCGGATCTCAATATCGGTATTTTTTTATGGATTGCCATCTCAAGTATTGCTCCTATTGGACTTCTTATGTCAGGATATGGATCAAATAATAAATATTCTTTTTTAGGTGGTCTGCGAGCTGCTGCCCAATCGATTAGTTATGAAATACCATTAACTCTATGTGTTTTATCAATATCTCTACGTGCGATTCGTTGAAACATAAACGTTTATTTTTACTATTCCGTTTCTTCTAGACGAATAAGTTAAAAGGCGGAATATATAAATATCGTTATATTTCGGGTTAATCTTAATAAAAGAAAAAGGAATTTGATAGTTATATATGAGTGAAAAAAACTGCTCAGAAATTAGCAGTAAAAAGAAAAATTGAGTCTCATTTCCTATGTACAAAGGTTAAACGGAAATAAACATAAGCGTAAGAATCACTTTACCCCAAGGTTGGTTGATTAGTCATCCTGGCTTGAAGCGGGTTAAAAATATTTAACCGTATAACGTTTTCACTATCAGTTATATAGATTAACATACATGTATTACAAAGTGAGCGGCAATTAGGTAAAAGTGAGTGGATGGTTAGAAACACCAAAATACACAAAGAATTTGTAATAGAGGTTAACCAAATTGAAAAGGATATTTATGCATAACATAAGATAAAAAAAAAGAAGGTTAATTGGGGCTTAAAATTAGTAGAAATGATTAGACAGTACTCCCCAAGATTCCGATTCAGAGTATGCTCCTATCCACTTATAAATGTAATGACTATCAGAAACGAAATAATCCTTTATTTTTTATAAGTTCACCAACTTTTTTTCTAAAAAAGAAAGAAGAATAGGAACGAAACTAGGATATTTTTTTCCTATATTTCGAAAATAAAATAGAATTTCTGTCATGAATAATAAACTAATAGGATATCTAATTCTTTTTCGTAATTGAAAACCACGATGGGCTGAAATACCTATTTTTATTTTTACAAGGAGTATCTTATTAAAGGATTAAGTTATTACTCAACAAATAGAAATTCAAATTTGTAAAGGATGAGATGAATTCCGAAGCGCTTTTTTTATTCTTAAAATTTGAGCAGACAGAATTCCATTGGTATAATTCGGGATCCCAGATATATTTAATCTATTTTAGAACACATCATATCCATCTAAATAATACTCTGGTCCTTAGATTTATTTATGGCCCCCGAGGAGCCGTATGAGGCGAAGACCTCATGTACGGTTTTGTAATAGCGTTGAAAATAGTAATGTTATCACCGACTAGGATTATCTAACAGTTTAAGTACAGTTGATATAGTTGAGGCACAATCAAAATATGGTTTTTGGGGATGGAATTTGTGGCGTCAACCTATAGGTTTTATCATTTTTCTAATTTCTTCCCTAGCAGAATGCGAGAGGTTACCGTTTGATTTACCAGAAGCGGAAGAAGAATTAATAGCAGGTTATCAAACTGAATATTCAGGTATCAAATTTGGTTTATTTTACGTTGCTTCTTATCTAAATCTATTAATTTCCTCATTATTTGTAACAGTTCTATACTTAGGCGGTTGGAATATTTCTATTCCGTATATATCTATTCTGGAGCTATTTCAAAGGGATCAAATTTTTGGAACAACAATTGGTATCTTTATTACATTAGCTAAAACTTATTTGTTCTTGTTCATTTCTATCGCAACAAGATGGACTTTACCTAGGCTAAGAATGGATCAACTATTAAATCTTGGATGGAAATTTCTTTTACCTATTTCCCTTGGTAATCTATTATTAACAACTTCTTTCCAACTATTTTCACTCTAAATTGAAAATGAATCCAATATATTCATTAGTTGTTTTAAACAAGAGAAAGAAACAAAGATAAAATTATTCATAGATAATTACAATATGCTTCCTATGATAACCGGGTTCATGAATTATGGTCAACAAACCCTACGAGCTGCAAGGTATATTGGTCAAGGTTTCATGATTACCTTATCCCACACAAATCGTTTACCTGTAACTATTCAATATCCCTATGAAAAATTAATAACATCGGAACGTTTCCGTGGTCGAATCCATTTTGAATTTGATAAATGCATTGCTTGTGAAGTATGTGTTCGAGTATGTCCTATAGATCTGCCTGTTGTTGATTGGAAATTGGAAACTAATATTCGAAAAAAACGATTGCTTAATTACAGTATTGATTTTGGAATTTGTATATTTTGTGGTAATTGTGTTGAGTATTGTCCAACAAATTGTTTGTCAATGACTGAAGAATATGAATTTTCAACTTATGATCGTCACGAATTGAATTATAATCAAATAGCTTTGGGTCGTTTACCAATGTCAGTAATTGACGATTACACTATTCGAACAATTTGGAATTCACCTCAAACAATAAATGGGTAAACCCATTAATTTGATTAAAAAAAGAATTCAAAAATTTTGAATTATATAAAGAATAAAGAATTTAATTAACAATTTGTATTTATATAATGATATTAAGTATTAAGGCTCATTCTTTTAATATAATATATTCGTAATTACTTTCCTGAAATAGATAGGTTGAAAATACACTTTAGAATAAAAAAAGAGAAACTGTCTAATAATTGTATCTACATCAATTCATATGCATTAGATTCTAATTTCACTCTATTAGAAACATATTAAAAACTAATTTCCCGGTTAAATTAATAAGGCCATGAAAAGGATTTCGATTTTTTTCTTATTTTAATAATATAATGGATTTGCCTGGACCAATACATGATTTTCTTTTAGTTTTTCTGGGATCCGGTCTTCTAGTAGGAGGTCTGGGAGTGGTCTTACTTCCCAACCCAATATTTTCAGCTTTTTCCTTAGGATTTGTTCTTGTTTGTATATCTTTATTGTATATTCTATCAAATTCTCATTTTGTAGCTGCTGCACAACTCCTTATTTACGTGGGGGCCATAAATGTTTTAATCATATTTGCTGTGATGTTCATGAATGATTCAGAATATTCTACAGATTCCAATCTGTGGACCGTTGGGAATGGGATTACTTCGTTGGTTTGTACAACTATTCTTTTTTCATTAATGTCTACTATTCTCGATACGTCATGGTACGGGGTTATTTGGACTACAAGATTAAACCAGATTCTAGAGCAAGATTTAATAAGTAATAGTCAACAAATAGGAATTCATTTATCAACAGATTTTTTTCTTCCATTTGAACTCATTTCAATAATTCTTTTAGTTGCTTTGATAGGTGCAATTTCTGTGGCTCGTCAATAAAAAACGTTCGAATTAATAAAGACCAAAGAAAACTTTGTGTATGTTATGATATTTTTTTCCGTTCATTCAATTAAATTGGATTGAATATTATTTCATATTTTAAATATGAATTTTTCTATTTGATATATATATTTGAAATTTTTTGTCCTAATATAGTTTTTATTCGTACTTTTTTGTTATATTCTAGTTGATTGAATCCGGTGAATTATTTTTCATATTTAAATGAATCCAAATTGATAAGGAGTTGCTGAATGATACTCGAACATGTACTTGTTTTGAGTGCCTATTTATTTTTGATTGGTCTTTATGGATTGATCACGAGTCGAAATATGGTTAGGGCTCTTATGTGTCTTGAACTTATACTCAATGCAGTTAATATGAATTTCGTAACATTTTCTGATTTTTTTGATAATTCCCAACTAAAGGGGGATATTTTCTGTATTTTTGTTATAGCAATTGCAGCCGCTGAAGCAGCTATTGGATTAGCTATAGTCTCGTCAATTTATCGTAACAGAAAATCAACTCGCATCAATCAATCGACCTTATTAAATAAGTAGTATAAAAAAAATTATAGATTGAAATTTGCATATATAATCGGTTCTGACCTACTAGATTATATTTGTGAAAATCTCAGAAATCCAAGTATTTTAGCCCCATTTTTTATCAATTGAGCCAGAATTCATTACAAAAATTCTATTAAAGGAAATCATTGCTTCATCTAGTATTTTAATATATTATTCAGTTAGAAGTTTACTAGATTGAAAATTTATGACATTCAAAAAACTATCGATCCTATGTCACATTCAGTAAAAATTTATGATACCTGTATAGGATGTACTCAATGTGTCCGAGCATGCCCTACAGACGTATTAGAAATGATACCTTGGGATGGATGTAAAGCGAAGCAAATAGCTTCCGCTCCAAGAACCGAGGACTGTGTTGGTTGTAAGAGATGTGAATCCGCCTGTCCAACGGATTTTTTGAGCGTTCGAGTTTATTTATGGCATGAAACAACTAGAAGTATGGGTCTAGCTTATTGATACGTTACCGAAAACCTCATTTGAATAAATTTTGAATACATTTTATTTTTTTTTTATTGACAAGTACTCGTACTCAAAAAAGTTAAATTTTATTTTTTTTGAGTACGCGTTCGTTGGACCTGGTGTATCTTGTCTTTACCACGAATGATTTTCCTTGGTTAACAATAATTGTTGTTTTTCCAATATCTGCCGGTTCGTTAATGTTATTTCTCCCACATAGGGGAAATAAAGTCAATAAATGGTATACTATATGCATTTGTATTTTAGAACTTCTTCTAACGACCTATGCTTTTTGTTATAATTTTAAAACGGACGATCCATTAATTCAACTGTCCGAAGATTATAAATGGATCAATTTTTTAGATTTTTACTGGAGAATGGGAATAGATGGACTTTCTATAGGAACGATTTTATTGACGGGATTTATTACTACTTTAGCCACTTTAGCGGCTTTTCCAGTTACTCGGGATTCCCGATTATTCCATTTCCTGATGTTAGCAATGTACAGCGGTCAAATAGGATTATTTTCTTCTCGGGATCTTCTACTTTTTTTCATCATGTGGGAATTAGAATTAATTCCCGTTTATCTACTTTTATCCATGTGGGGTGGAAAGAAACGTCTGTATTCAGCTACAAAATTTATTTTATACACGGCAGGAAGTTCTATTTTTTTATTAATAGGAGTTTTAGGTATAAGTTTATATGGTTCGAACGAACCAACATTAAATTTAGAACTCTTAGCTAATCAATCCTATCCTGTCACACTCGAAATACTATTTTATATTGGATTTCTTATTGCTTTTGCCGTCAAATCACCGATTATACCTTTACATACTTGGTTACCTGACACCCACGGCGAGGCACATTACAGTACCTGTATGCTTCTCGCTGGAATCTTATTAAAAATGGGAGCATATGGGTTGGTTCGAATCAATATGGAACTATTACCTCACGCTCATTCTATGTTTTCTCCTTGGTTGATGGTAGTCGGTACAATCCAAATAATTTATGCAGCTTCAACATCTCCCGGTCAACGTAATTTAAAAAAGAGAATAGCCTATTCTTCTGTATCTCATATGGGTTTTATAATTATAGGTATTAGTTCTATAACGGATCCTGGACTTAATGGAGCTATTTTACAAATAATCTCTCATGGATTTATTGGTGCTGCACTTTTTTTCTTGGCAGGAGCGAGTTATGATAGAATTCGGCTTGTTTATCTTGATGAAATGGGTGGAATGGCTATCTCCATTCCAAAAATATTTACAATGTTTACTATCTTATCGATGGCTTCCCTTGCATTGCCAGGCATGAGTGGTTTTGTTGCAGAATTAATCGTTTTTTTTGGAATAATTACCAGCCAAAAATATTTCTTAATTTCAAAAATTTTAATTATTTTTGTAATGGCAATTGGAATGATATTAACTCCTATATATTTATTATCTATGTCACGCCAAATGTTCTATGGATACAAGTTAATTAATGTCAAAAACTTTTCTTTTTTTGATTCTGGACCCCGAGAGTTATTTCTTTCAATCTCCATTCTTCTACCCATAATTGGTATTGGGATTTATCCTGATTTTGTGCTTTCATTAGCAAGTGATAAGGTCGAATCCATTTTATCTAATTACTTTTATGGATAGTTTTCAGGAGATAAAAAAAAGCATTAAATGGAATTCTAATCAGAAGTCTTTGGTCTTTGTATTGTGAGAACCTTTTGAATCATTGTACTACTTGATTCAAAAGGTTCTTGATGATTTACTACTAAAACTAAATTAGATTTCTTAACTTATATGAAGTTAGATATAGATGCTATTTTTTTTATTTGGATTTTTATTATTTTTTTTACTGTTTTATTTATATTTAATTCGATGTAAATGAACCATAACTATGTAAACCTATTCCTAAAAGATTGACGCCAAAATAGCATATCCAAATTAAAAGAAAACCTATCGAAGCCACAATTGCAGAATTTATACCCCTAACATTCCTATTAGTTTTAATATGTAAATAAATTGCGAATATGGTCCAAGTAATAAATGCCCAAGTTTCTTTTGGATCCCAGTTCCAATATGAACCCCATGTCTCATTAGCCCATACAGCTCCTGAAAGAATGCCAACGGTTAAAAAGATAAATCCAAGACTAATAATACGAAAACTCCAATAATCTAATTGTTCAATCAATTGATACCTATAATAATTTCTAGAAAAACTAAAATTAATGTTTTGTTGTAGTAAAATTGAATTTCTTTCATTTATGTAGTAAAATACATCAAAAGAAAATAATTCATTTAATAAAAATTTTTTGTTTATATTCTTTTTCCAAAAAGTGGGTCCGACTTTGCGAAATGTAATCACTAGAAGAGCTATTGATAATAATGATCCACATAACAGAGCGCCATAGCCTAATATCATCATACTTACGTGCATCATTAACCATTGGGACTGAAGAGCTGGTACTAATATTGCAGACTGAGGCATTTTGTTTAAAAGACCTGAAGTAGCAAAACCCTGAATAAAAATAGCACTTGGCGCAGTTATTGCGTTTAAGTGATTTTTTTGTTTTTTATTAAAATAGGAAACCATATGAATAAGTGAAAAAGTCCATGAAAGAAAAATTAATGATTCATATAAATTACTTAATGGAAAATGTCCTGAATAAATCCAACGAGTGAATAATAATCCTGTTATACCAAAAAACGTAATTACGATTCCTTTATCTGATGAATCAAAAAATCCTATAATTTCATCTAAATTTACTAATAAAGTTAAAAAATAAATTGTCAGTACAATTGAAACGACCGAAAAAGATATATGAGTTAATATATGCTCTAAAATTGAAAAAATCATAAAAAATTTGTTAAAAATTAATAAATTAATACTAGGTTTTACCCGATTTTATAAAAAAAGTCGGGTATTATTTTGATTATAAAACTTATAATATCTCTTTTATAAGATCTTATGCCGCTACTCGGACTCGAACCGAGATGCTCTAGCACTGCTTCCTAAGAGCAGCGTGTCTACCAATTTCACCATAGCGGCAACTTGTTCAAAACAATACTAACAAGTTTTTATTCAATCGTCGAGATTCAAATTTAACCAATTGACTGGAATTTACAATTGATTTAATGAATAAAAACTTGTTAAATAGGTCTTGTGGGTTTTAATTCAAATAAGATTTTTTTATCTAAGTTATTTAAAATTATTTAAATTCACTTTTTGTCCTTTATCTTTTTTTGTAGAATACAATGAAAAATTTAACTAAATTAAAATAATTGGGACTTCAACCCAACGACAAAACTCTAAATGCTCTTTATCATTTTTTTTTCATTTATATGATTAAAAAAATGATAAAATTTAAAAATTCCATTAAAAAAAATGCTTTTTCTAAAAACGAAAACCTCTCCAAAATTCTTAGAAATTTGAAATAAAAAAATATTTTTATTTCATCTTTTTATATTGTACAATACAAAGATAAGATTTTGTGATCACTTAAAAATCATGTCATATATTATTATTTATTAATATTATCTAATATTCACCTATTGTGGCCAGATGCTTTTATCAATTTGATTACAAGTAAAGAATATAAGAATTTAGAGAAATAATAATTCCTAAAGGTATAAAGTTCAAATTTTTTTCACTTAAATTAATTAATTTGAAGAACCTATTGATTTTGTTTAAAGATCTTTTATTTACTTTTAATGAATAAATAAAAGATCTTTATTTATTATTGCATCAAGGTAGTGATGGTAAAAATAAGAATCTCCCCTTTTTTTTTTGAACTAAAAAAAATGTGAACCTTTCTTTTTTATCTATATATTGTCTTTTTTTTTCCTCTTTTGGTTCACATTTTTTTATATGTATTCTAAAAAATTTGTTTTTAAGTTAGGCTAATTCTAGTTATTATAGTGTTTTTTATTTATTTTGTTGTACAAAAAAACTTTTTGAATTACCTGTAGAAAGTGATTTCCCTAACGAAAAAGCTTTCAACGATGTCCAGTATCCCTTCCTTTTCCAAATTTTTTTACGAATACGCTTTTTCGAGATAGAAGTACGTTTTTTTGGAACTGCCATTCAAAAATGAAAAAAACTTTTTCAGTGGTATAATTGGATGTCAAAGACATTTATTATTCTATTCTTTCGTACTCCATATCGAGTTTTTTTTTCTTTCAAATTTTATTTTATTATATCTTATTTTCAAAACAAAAAAGACATTCAAAAGTTTAAAACCCAACTGTTTTTTACTTTTTTTTTTTTTAACGTTTGAAATACGTACGAGAGTGCTCATTTAATTAATCTATTTAGATTATCAAAAAAATTATGAGGTTTCTTCACATCATATGTAAAAAAAATATCGATTATAATAATCTTTCTTACAAATAAAAAAAGCTCACTTAGTGTACTGGAAGATAATCACTAAATTCCATAATTAAAATTCATTCCTTAATAATTCTAAATAATCAAACTCAAATAACTTTGTTTTAGGTAAAGGTTTTTTAGTATATAATTAATATTAAGTTTAAGTATTTTTTTGTCGTGTAAATCTTTGTTCTATTCTTAATATATGTATATAAATTATTATAATACGGAATTTTAATTCACTTTTTCTGTATCTGCAAAAAATCACAATTTTATTTAGTAGTAATAAAAAAAAAAGACAAATAATTTTTTTTGACAGTAACTTAGTAATATTATTTAATCACTTCTACTTTTTTTATTTGAATATATATTTCTTTTCAAAGATTTCTGAAGGATTATACTAATTCGAAAAAAATTTATATTTAGGTTTAAAATCTCGTGCTTTTTTATTATCCCCTTTGAAAAAATATATATATACAAACCAGTGAATAAGAAATAAAAAATTTAAGAATAAAATAAAAAGGATTTTTTATTTTATGGAACATACATATCAATATTCATGGATCATCCCTTTCATTCCACTCCCAGTACCTATTTTATTAGGAGTTGGACTTCTACTTTTTCCGACAGCAACAAAAAACCTTCGCCGTATGTGGACTTTTCTGAGTATTTTTTTGTTAAGTATAGTTATGATCTTTTCACTCTATCTATCTATTCAACAAATTATTCTAAGTTGCATTCATCAAAATGTGTGGTCTTGGACCATAAATAATGAATTTTCGTTTGAGTTCGGTTACTTTATTGATCCACTTACTTCTATTATGTCAATATTAATTACAACGGTTGGGATTTTGGTTCTTATTTATAGTGACAATTATATGTCTCATGATCAAGGATATCTGAGGTTTTTTGCTTATATGGGTTTTTTTAATACTTCAATGTTAGGATTAGTTACTAGTTCTAATTTGATCCAAGTTTATTTTTTTTGGGAATTAGTTGGAATGTGTTCGTATTTATTAATAGGTTTTTGGTTCACACGACCTATTGCAGCGAATGCTTGTCAAAAAGCTTTTGTAACTAATCGTGTAGGGGATTTTGGTTTATTATTAGGAATTTTAGGTCTTTATTGGATAACAGGGAGTTTCGAATTTCAGGATTTGTTCGAAATATTCAATAATTTAATTTTAAATAATAGAGTAAATCTCTTATTCCTTACTTTGTGTGCATTTTTATTATTTGTGGGTCCTATTGCTAAATCCGCACAATTTCCTCTTCATGTATGGTTACCTGATGCCATGGAGGGCCCTACTCCTATTTCGGCTCTTATACATGCTGCTACTATGGTAGCGGCAGGAATTTTTCTTGTAGCTCGTCTTCTGCCTCTTTTTATAGTTATCCCTTCTATAATGTATATAATATCTTTGATAGGTATACTAACAGTACTCTTAGGAGCCACTTTAGCTCTTGCTCAAAAAGACATTAAGAGAGGTTTAGCCTATTCTACAATGTCTCAACTGGGTTATATGATGTTAGCTCTAGGTATGGGATCTTATCGATCCGCTTTATTTCATTTGATTACTCATGCTTATTCAAAAGCTTTGTTGTTTTTAGGATCTGGATCCATTATTCATTCAATGGAAGCTATAGTTGGATATTCTCCCGATAAAAGTCAGAATATGATTCTTATGGGTGGTTTGACAAAACATGTCCCGATTACAAAAACCGCCTTTTTAGTAGGAACCCTTTCTCTTTGTGGTATTCCCCCCCTTGCTTGTTTTTGGTCTAAAGATGAAATTCTTAATGATAGTTTGTTGTTTTCGCCAATTTTTGCAATAATAGCTTGTTCAACAGCGGGATTAACCGCATTTTATATGTTTCGGATTTATTTACTTACTTTTGAAGGACATTTAAACACTTATTTTATAAATTACAGTGGAAAAAAAAGTAGCTCCTTATATTCAATCTCTTTATGGGGTAAAGAAGAAGAAAAAAAACTTAATAGAAATTTTGGGTTAGTACCATTATTAACAATGAATAATACGAAAAGAGCTTCTTTTTTTTACAAGAAAACATATAAAATTAGTAATAATGTAAGAAATCAAACTTTTATTACTATTGAAAATTTTGGACTTAATACAAGAACTTTCTATTATCCCCATGAATCAGACAATACTATTCTATTTCCTATGCTTGTATTGCTTTTATTTACTTTGTTTATTGGAACCATAGGAATTCCTTTCAATCAAGAAGGAATAGACTTTGATATATTATCAAAATTATTCACGCCGTCGATAAACCTTTTGCATAAAAATTCGCAAAGTTTTGTAGATTGGTATGAATTTTTGAGAAATGCAACTTTTTCAGTCAGTATAGCTTTTTTTGGAATATTTATAGCATACTGTTTATATAAGCCTTTTTATTCATCTTTATTAAATTTAACCTTACTTAATTCATTTCAAAAATGGAATTCTAAACGAATTCGTTGGGAAAAACTAATAAATTTTGTATATAATTGGTCATATAATCGTGGTTACATAGATGCTTTTTTTAAAACATCTTTAATTGAAAGTATAAGAAGATTAGCAAAACTAACGAATTTTTTTGATAAACGAATAATTGATGGAATTACAAATGGGGTAGGTATTACAAGTTTCTTTGTAGGAGAAGTAACAAAATATATAGGTGGAAGTCGCATCTCTTCTTATCTGTTCTTGTATTTGTCTTATGTATTGATTTTTTTAACGATCCTCTTTTTTTTTTATTTTGAAAAATTCTAAATTCGAATTTTCT